TCTCTTGAAATGCCTTCCATTCTTACCCAACATCTTCAGAGATTTAAGCGGACTATTACGAGACCCTCCCACCCACTCTATGAAAGAGATGTTTCATAAAGGCACCTAATCGTTCGAATCTTTGTTGCGAAGTCTATAAATTATACGTCCCCTGGTTGAATCATAACGACTTACTTCTATTTTGACTCTATCTCCTGGAAGTATCCGTATAAAACTACGTCGGATCCTCCCCGAAACATAACCTAGAATCAGATCTTGATTATCTAAACGAACGCGGAACATACCATTGGGAAGTGATTCAGTAATTAAACCCTCGTGAATCAATTTTTGTTCTTTCATTCCAGGTAACCCCCTTGAAGTATCAACTAATGGAGGAGAAATGATATTAAACAACCTAGCCTTCCCCTCTTTTTCACAAATAGGAAGTTACGGACCAAACCGGATATCCGAGAGATTACCATATATAACACAAAATTTCTCCTCCAATCCTTTCTAATCGAGCCTCTCGATCTGTCATTATCCCTCGAGAAGTAGAAAGAATGACAATCCCCATTCCGCCTAAAACCCTAGGAATTCGTTGATAGTTGGAATAGATTCGTAAACCGGGTCGGCTGATACGCTTTAAAATATTTCTATATGTTCCTTTCCTATTCCTTCTATGTCGCAGGGTTGAAACCAAGAAATGTTTATAGTTTTCTCGATGTTTCCTAACATTTTCAATAAAACCTTCTCGGAGAAGTATTCTAACAATGTTTTCGGTGATATTAGTAGATCCTATTCGAACCGTTCCTTTTTTATCCATATCCGCATTCCTTATAGAAGTTATTATATCGGCGATAGTGTCCCTACTCATAATTATTGGTGCCTCCTAGTTTTGATATAATCAACATGTTCCATTATTTTCTTTATTTATTTATTTTATTTCTATTTTTTTATGTTATGAATTATTAAAGGTATATGCATGAGGCGCAATCTACTAATTCATCTATTTCAGATATCCTACTCTTATCATCATCATTGTAGATAATGATACTAGTATTTATAATACCTCAGGAGCTAATGAGACTATTTTAGTGAAATTCAACTGTCTCAATTCCCGAGCGATCGCGCCAAAAACTCGAGTTCCTTTTGGATTTCCTTCTTGATCAATGACAACTGCTGCATTATCATCATATCGTATTATCATACCGTTGTCGCGTTTGAGTTCTTTACATGTACGTACAATTACAGCTCTGATTACTTCGGATCTTTCAAGAGGCATATTTGGGACTGCTTCTTTGATTACAGCAACAATAACGTCACCAATATGAGCATACCGGCGATTACTAGCTCCTAAGATTCGAATACACATCAATTCCCGAGCCCCGCTGTTGTCCGCCACATTCAAATGGGTCTGAGTTTGAATCATATCATTTTTTTATCTGTTCTTTCAATGCAAAACAAAGGCCCAAGGAAAAGGAAAGAAATATTGTTTGTCCAGAAATCAATCTGCAATTTTTTTTTGAGTCATAAATATCCCTTTGTTTCCAAAAAAATCCCTATCCCGCAATAATGAACTGCGTTCGTATAGGCATTTTAGACGCAGCTATTTCAATAGCTGCTCTAGCTACAGTTTCTGATACTCCGCCCATTTCATAAAGTATTCGACCCGGTTTAACGACGGATACCCAATATTCGGGAGATCCCTTCCCCGAACCCATACGTGTTTCTGTAGGTCTTACTGTAACAGGTTTGTCGGGAAATATACGTACCCACATTTTTCCACCGCGTCGTGCATATCGCGTCATGGCTCGACGCCCTGCTTCTATTTGTCTAGATGTAATCCAAGAGGGTTCAAGTGCTTGAAGACCATATCTACCGAAACAAATCTGATTGCCTCGATAAGAGGTTCCCTTCATTCTCCCTCTATGTTGTTTACGGAATCTGGTTCTTTTTGGGTTATAGTTGATGGTTGTTTCTCAACCCTATCTCTACTGCAGAACCGGACATGATAGTTTCTTCTCATCCAGCTCCTCGCGAATGAAACGATTCAATAATATTAGTTATAGTTAGATACACATGTATTTAATGAATAATACACTAAATTCTTGATATTGATATTTAATGTGTCGCGTAGGAATCTGTAAATCCTTTATTTTATATAAAGCTAGACTAGACATATATATTTATACTATAGGAATAGGACATAGAGTTCAATTTATGGATAATGCCTTTGATTTTGATACCGAATCCTTGTTTTAACCTTTACTGAATCGCCCACAATTTTGCAATCCGATAAGTCTTTCGCAGGCGAATATTTACTCTCTCATCTGCTTCCTTCAGTCGTAGGGTCAGGTCAACCCATGACCTCTCGGAATAAATTAATTGGTTACTGGTTGGTTTCGCCATCCTGCCCAATGAATGATTAGGATTCATTTGCAATAGAATCTTCTGCAGTCACAGGTTCCGTCGTTCCCATAGCTTCTCCGTTAATGGCTAGACCTGAACTATGCAATGGAGCTCCTATCCTAATTAAATTCGTTCCAGAGTTCAACCTTCTTAGTCTCTATTGATATTGACTTGATGAGGCTCTTTATTATGATTATGTTTTTTTTATGATGAATCTAACCGGATTCATCGAATTATGGACGAGTCCATATTAATGCTTTATTACACTGCTTTTTATGAAATGATTCATAGGCCATACATATTGGAATCCTATATCATTTAGATTCTCCCGCTCTCTTTCTCTCATCCTTCCATTTACCCAATCTCTCTATTTTGATTTACAACCCAGAATCAGATTGATTTTTTTTTTATGAAAAAAAGATTTCAGTTGCTACAATTATATGATCGGCACATCATATAGTGACTGATTCCTTGGATCTCGATAATACGAAGCAATGAGCTGGTTATTAGTTCTATTTAATTAGGGACCGGTCTATCTATATATATTTTGAATCCCAACTCTAAAGAAAAACTAACGAGTCACACACTAAGCATAGCAATTCTACCAACTGGGCAATTTAATTTTTATTAAACCTTATAAAATTAGAAAGAATTAGAATTGCTCATTTTTATTGTAAATAATGAAATAGTTTTTTTTCTATTGCTGAATAGAATGGCAAGGAAATGAAAGGTCCACTATTGCTCATCTACAAATATCCAAATTTTAATGCCCAATACTCCATATATAGTTCGAACTGGATAGGAACAATGATCAATTTTAGCTCGAATAGTTTGTAGGGGAACCCTACCTTCTCTGATCCATTCGACACGCGCAATTTCTTTTCCATCGATACGCCCCGCAATTTGCACTTGAATTCCTTTTGTATCTGCCTGTTCAGTTAATTCAATAGCTTTTTTCATTGCCTTTCGAAATGAAACTCTATTCTTTAATTGTAGAGCTATATATTCTGCAAGAATATTAGGTTGTCCATAAGGTTTTGCAACTCTTGTGATAGCAATGTTTAGTCTCCGATTCACAGAACGAAACCCTTTTTGTACATTGGTCTGTAATTCGTCGATCCCTCGTGTTGGACTCTCCATTAACAAATTGGGGAATCCAATATAGATTATGACCTGGATCAGATCTATTTTTTTTTGAATCTCTATATATGCAATTCCAATTCCTTCCAAACCGGAGGATACTCTCATATTTTTTTGTACAGAATTCTTGATAGAATCCCGTATTTTTTCATCTTCCTGGAGACCTCTGGAATAACTTTTTGGTTGTGCGAACCAAAGGGAACGATGACCTTGATTTGCACCAAGTCGGAAACCAAGTGGATTTATTTTTTTTCCCATCTCTCTCTTTCTCCTTTTAATATCTTTCTATTATATCTTATATAGCTTATAACCTTTGGGTTCATTTTTTAAAAGTAAGTCCTCATTTAAGGTTCTACTCTTCAATACAATTGTTATATTACAGGTGGGTTTTTTTATCGGATAACTACGCCCTCGAGCCCGAGGTTTTAACCTTTTCATGACAGCGCCCTCATTTACTTCTGCTTTACTAATGTATGAATCCGCTTCGTTGAAACCTAGATTGTGACTAGCATTTGCTGCTGCAGAATAAAGCAATTTAAAAACGGGATAAGATGCTCGATAAGGCATGAGTTCTAGTAGCATAAGTGTTTCCTCATAAGAACGCCCACGAATCTGATCAATGACTCTTCTTGCTTTGTGAGCAGACATAGGTATATGTTGAGCTATAGCTTTGGCTTGTGTACGCGCGATCCTAACCCTTTTAATCTTTTTTGTGCTCGTCTTCGCTTTTCTATACCTTGACATAAGGTTTACCCCCCACCAATGAATAATGAGCACCCATTTTACTTCATTAACGACGAGATCTATTATCGTTTCTCGCGTGTCCCCGGAAAGTAAGAGTAGGTGCGAATTCTCCCAATTTGTGACCTACCATACGATCTGTTATATAAATAGGTAAATGTTCTTTTCCATTATGAGTCGCAATTGTATGGCCGATCATTGTGGGTATAATGGTAGATGCCCGGGACCAAGTTACTATTATTTGTTTCTCCTCCCTCATGTTGAGCTTTTCAATTTTTTTCAATAAATGATTAGCTACGAAAGGATTTTTTTTTAGTGAACGTGTCACAGCTGATTACTCCCTTTTTTATTTTGTCAAGACGAAGAAACATATTCCTATCTATTCGATTTTCCTATTTACGGCGACGAAGAATAAAACGATCACTATATTTATTCCTTTTCCTACTTCTTCTTCCAAGCGCAGGATAACC